AACGTTTTTTTATGTTTTAAGAAAAAATTTTATTTACTGGATATTTTATTTACTGGATATTTTATTTACTGGATAGTTGTACATTTCAATTTGAATTAGGGATTCCGTGTACAAGGTTCTTAACTGCATATGCATCTGATCATTTATGTATTACCATTTTAGATTATAATAAAAGAAGTAAGGAGATTTTTCAATGCGAGATCTAAAAACATATCTTTCCGTGGCACCGGTATTAAGTACTCTATGGTTCGGGTCTTTAGCAGGTCTATTGATAGAGATTAATCGTTTTTTCCCGGATGCATTGACATTCCCCTTTTTTTGATTCTAGTTATTGATACGGTACCAAATAACGGAGATTCGAGATACAATTAAATATTTGTGACTAATCCTTTGCCCCCTTTTTCTCTTTTTTCCCCTTTTCCTTTTAGAATAAGAGGGAGGAAAGAGAAAAAAAGAAAAGGTGTATTCAACAGCTTCGAGACTTGGGTTCAAGTTTGAATTAAATAAATTATTCAATTCAAAAATTAACTAGGGATGGAGGTAGAATAAACAGGGTGGGACCTAGATCTAGGACAAGACTCTTATACAAGGTACTTAAATGTAAATGAAATACTGTGATTTGAATTTGAAATAAAGTTTAGAAATTTTTTTAGTATATTGATTGCAGCGAAAGTTTTCATAATTGGATTTCAAGTTAATAACTTCTATTTATCCTTCCTTCCTTCTTCTTCGTTTCGGATCGAAAATAGAAGAGTTGAGTAAATCAAAAATCCAAAGGGGGTTCATGGCCAAGGGAAAAGATGTCCGAATAACGGTTATTTTGGAATGTACCGGTTGTGTTCGAAACGGTGTTAATAAGGTATCAACGGGTATTTCCAGATATATTACTGAAAAGAATCGTCACAACACGCCTAATCGATTGGAATTGAGAAAATTCTGTCCATTTTGTTACAAACATATGATTCATGGGGAGATAAAGAAATAGATCGAATCGAGCACATGTATGTAACCCTTCCAAGGAAGGGTAAAAATGACATTCTATATATAACATAATTAAATATAAACAAACCAAATCCTATTTATTCTAATTCATTTTAGATCCGACCGAAATAGGATTTTCGGGATAAGGAATAAACTAAACAAACCATGGATAAATCCAAGCGGCCTTTTCTTAAATCCAAGCGATCTTTTCGTAAGCGTTTGCCCCCGATTCAATCGGGGGATCGAATTGATTATAGAAACATAAGTTTAATTAGTCGATTTATTAGCGAACAAGGAAAAATATTATCTAGACGGGTGAATAGATTGACCTTGAAACAACAACGATTAATTACTATTGCTATAAAACAAGCTCGTATTTTATCTTTGTTACCTTTTCTTAATAATGAGAAACAGTTTGAAAGAACCGAGTCGACCACCAGAACTGCGGGTCTTCGAGCCAGAAATAAATAGGCTTACTCTTTCTTCACTTGACTAAAAAAAAAGTAAAATCCGAACTCAAACGCAGATTGATGTTTTGTTCGAAAAATATGAAAAATATAGATTGAATTATCGTGTCGTAAGAAAAAAAAGAATCGGGCAAGAATAAAGATTTTTTTTTGAGTGTGTTCATTCAGTTTTACTATTTTTTTATCATATTTATTTTGGCTTTACCCTCCCGGAGTTCATTCTCCGGGGAACTCCGTTTAAATTATTCCGGTGGATTCTTTCCAATCTACTTCTTTTATGATCTCATTGGAAATCGTATAAAGACAATTTTTATTTGATATAGCTATTTGTGCAAGTATTTTACGATTAAGAAGCACCTGTTTCTTATATAGGTCGTGTATTAATCTACTATAACTATAGGATACCCCTATTTCACGAATTACTGCGTTTATTCGAGTGATCCACAAACGTCGAAAATTTCTCTTTTGCTTATCCCTATCCCGATGCGACGAAACCAAAGCTCTTATTTTCTGTTGAGTAATTGTTCGAGTAAGTCTTGAATGAGCCCCTCGAAAGCTTGATGCAAATAAACGAATTTTTGTTCTACGTCTCCGAGCTATATTTCCCCGTCTAATTCTGGTCATTGAATAAATGAAACTTTGACGAATAACTAATAGATTTCCTTTCTTTCAGTTATTCTTTTTCCCTTTCCTAGTCTATTAATAACAAAGCTTTTTTCCAATGTATAAACTAAAAATTCCAATGACTTTGGCTACTATAACCTTCCCGACCGCTATTTTTCTTTTTTCTAGACATTTCACTTCGAAATAAGAAATTTCATTTTACTAGGTATCAAAATATAATAAATAAAAAATATAAATGGATAAAGAAATAGTGGCTTCCTTCGTTTATATGGTTACTTCTTAAACGGTGAGGTTTTCTCTATACACCGGAGCCTTTACTTCATTTAATCAATGTTATTGGTAACTTGTATAGTTCACATTCTTTGGCTCTACCCATGAATTATCCAGTAATAGGTCTTTCACGATTAGATCTACTTACACAGTAACGGTATTTAATTATGAAAGTTGGCTGGGTAGCTAACCCTGTTAGTCCGTTCTTGCAAGAGGGGCCTAAGTTTTATGTTTTTATTTTTAAGTAGGATTTTCTCCGCTTAATGGATAACCATTTGCTACCAATGGAGAATTGCTTCTCATCTTAAATTGAGGTGATTGGATTTGCACCAATGGAAACCATAAATTTCATACACAATAGAATGGATAGATTCTTTTTTTTATACTGAATTGAACGGACTTCTTTTTCTATTCTATCCTATTCCCCGGTACTGATCATTGATACTAGAAAAGGTTTTCTTTCTTTTATCCCAGCTCATGATCTGAACGAGTCGCACATACACCCTAGTACATGTTCCTCGACGCTGAGGGCATCCCCGAAGCGCGGGGGATTTTGTGACATTTCTGATTGGCTGTCTTGTATTTCTAATAAGTTGTTTAATAGTTGGCATGTTGAATCATATCATATAAATAATGGGCTGGTTTAGACCGATCCTAACCTGATGATTTTTAATTACTTCTATTTAATTTTCTAGTAAATTCAGCAAAAATATAAAATAGGAAATCGAGAATTTGCGCGAAAAAAATCCAGGCTTTTCACTCAACCACCGCTACAACATCAACAATTCCATAAGCTTGGGCTTCTGTTGCTGACATAAAAACATCTCTTTCCATGTCTTCCGAGACAACCCATAAGGGTTTGTCCGTTCTTTGTACATAAACCCTTGTGAGGGTTTCACGCAGTTTTAGCAGCTCTTCCGCTTCCAGGATAAATTCTCCCGTTTGTGCCTCATAAAAAGAACTAGCAGGTTGATGAATCATTACCCTGATGGTATAACAAAAGAGGGGTTCCTCTATTTTGCATGATGAATAGAAAAGAAAGATAAAGAATAAAAAGAAAAAAAAAAGATAGAATTGAACAACCACAACCGTACGGGCATCTTTTATGCATTGCATACGGCTCTATAATAAAATTGACCTTTACCTTCCATCAAAGAAAAAAATAGGATCTATCAGACCCAGATCGGTAAATGATCAAATTACCACCCTTCCTTTCGTAGGAGTTCAAAAATACTATGATGGTTCCGTTGCTTTATATATATTATTTATTATTAATATTATTTGGTTTGTCTGTGTTTCAGCAATCCCAAAGTTGCTTTTTGTAAAATTAAGGAAAAAAATAATTTTTTTTTTATTTTCGAACTCTTTCAGAATACAACTAAGCCCCCGGTGTGAAAATAAAAAAGTTTGTGACGCTGAACTGGAATCTCCAATATAAAAAACAGGAAATACCTTTTATCTCATACTACTCTCTCGATACATAATCAAATGTTTTGAAAAAACAATAAAAATTGTTTTATTTTGATATCGAATTCAAAGTGCCATGCTATTATTACTTAATATTCATATTCATATGGCGAAGGCATAGTCTTATTTTTTCTCTCAAATAAAAACCTCGTTGGCGCCGAGCGTGAGGGAATGCTAGACGTTTGGTAATTTCTCCTCCGGCCAAGATAAAAGATCCCATTGAAGCGGCTAATCCCATGCATATTGTCTGTACATCTGGTAGCACAAATTGCATTGTATCATAAATAGCCACTCCAGGGATAACCCATCCGCCGGGAGAGTTTATAAACAAATAGAGATCTTTGGTATCATTCTCTATACTGAGATATACCATAAGACCAATAAGTTGGTTCGAGATCTCGCTATCAACCTCTTGTCCTAAAAAAAGTAATCTTTCTCGATAAAGTCGGTTGATTAGGGTAAAATTATATCCCTTACGAACCGTACAGGCGCCTTTTGGTGCATACGGTTCAACAAAAAATTGCAAAAAAAAAAAGAATCAATGTGCAGATTCCAATCCTCTTTCTTTTTTTATATTCGTAGAAGGCTCTTTCTGACTTCTAACGAAAGGACTTTTCTTCGATTTTTCAAAAAAGACAGGTTTTTGCTCCTTTTCGTATAATATTATTGTAATAGAAAAATAATAGAAAAGAAAAAAAAAGAAGTCACTAAACTTATCGAATTAACTTCTTATTGATATATTGTTTCATCGAGATCTAATCCAAATCACAATGTCGTTTTCTTGTTCCTGAATGGGCCCTGTTAATCTTTTTAGGTTTATGCTCTACTCCGGGTAAAGATACGCCCGATTTTGATTTGTGCATATAGGACAAATGATTCCATTACCACTTCTTTTTGTTATGACTTCCCCCCTTTTTAAATTTTTATGCCTTCCGCCAAAAATTTGATGTATTCATGCATATTAATATTACTCGATTGATTAAGAGTTTGAGATGGCTTCTCTTTACAAAAAGAAATCGTTTATGATACAAATAGTAATCATAGATCTATTTCCAATTGGGCTTTTTCTAAACGGAGCCTGGATACTTAAGTTTTTTAGTTCCACTAAGCTAACCATAAATTTTTCTAATTATAATAGTAATCTGAATTCCCCCAAAAATGGATCTAATTGCACTTCACGCTCCAAATTTT